ATTTTTTTTGTTGCTGTCGGAATAAGTATAAGTCCCAATCCTATTGACCTAGTAACTGTAAGTGGAAGAAAAGGTATTATCCATGCATATTGATATGTATGTTCCATAAGAAAACAAATTGAGATTTTTTTTTATAATTAAAAATTTTTTCGTAATTGTTTCCGATTCCCCAATTCTTATCTCTTTCGAAAAGAACAATAAACAATAATAATAATAATTAAATAAAAAAAAAAATAGAATATTATTAATAATATATATTATTAATAATAAAATGATAATAAAATCTATATATTATTTGTTATGTTTATGTTAATTAAATATGTTTATTTGAAATTATGTTAAATGTTAAAAGTGAAAAAAAAAAACGATCTATTCCGAACAATACATGTCTTTCACATACAACAATAAATAAAAATGAGTAACCCTTTTTTGAATGGCAGTTCCAAAAAAACGTATTTCTATGTCAAAAAAACATATTCGTAGGAATATTTGGAAGAAAAAGGGATATTTAACTGCAGTAAAAGCTTTTTCTTTAGCGAAATCGGTTTCTACCGGACATTCCAAAAGTTTTTTTGTGCAACAAACAAATAATAGAGTCTTGGGATAATCGGAATTAACGTAGCCCGAAGAACTTAAAATTTTTTTAAGATGAACGATTCACACTAATTAATGTATTGAACTACTCAATATTAGTTAGAACTAGCTGCTGTGGTATGTAGAATAAAAGTTTTCTGTATACTGGGTTCTTAAATAGTATTTTTCCCTATCCATTAACTATTCACAATAGAAAATCTTAATTCTATTTTTCTATTGTGAATAGTACAATTGCCATAGAGATTTAAACTCTTTTATTTTGTTATATGCCTAGCCTAAAACTTAATGATACTAAAGTTTCGGAATCGTTAGAAAAATTCCAAATGGATTTAGTGATGAAATTGTAATACATATCTTAGTTATTTGATTTTTTTTTTCATCGATTCTAATTCTAATGTTTCCTAAACTATTGAATCCTTGATTCTCGACGATTCAACATGAATTGAATATTATTATTTCAAGTAAGCCGCCATGGTGAAATCGGTAGACACGCTGCTCTTAGGAAGCAGTGCTAGAGCATCTCGGTTCGAGTCCGAGTGGCGGCATCCTCTAAAAGAGACACAATGTATCCTATAATGTATTCAATTTCCGATTTCAATTCTGTAATGGGACCCCTTTTTTATGATATTTGCGACTTTAGAACATATATTAACTCATATCTCTTTTTCGATTATTTCAATTGTGATTACGATTCATTTCATGACCTTATTAGTCCACGAAATTATAGGATTACGTGATTCGTCGGAAAAAGGGATGATAGCTACTTTTTTCTCTATAACAGGATTATTAGTTTCTCGTTGGATTTCTTCGGGACATTTTCCGTTAAGTAATTTATACGAGTCATTAATCTTCCTTTCATGTAGTTTCTTTATTATTCATAGAATTTCCAAGAAATTGAACCATAAAAATGATTTAAGCACAATAACTAACCCAAGTACTATTTTTACTCAAGGCTTCGCTACGTCGGGTCTTTCAACTGAAATGCATCAATCCGCAATATTAGTACCTGCTCTACAATCTCAGTGGTTAATGATGCACGTAAGTATGATGTTATTGAGCTATGCAGCTCTTTTATGCGGATCGTTATTATCAATCGCTCTTCTAGTCATTACATTTCGAAACAACATCAATGTTTTTTGTAAAAGCAATAATTTCTTAATTAGATCATTTTCCTTTGGTGAGATTAAATACTTGAATGAAAAAAGAGGAAGCGTTTTTAAAAACACTTCTTTTCTTTCATTTCGAAATTTTTACAAATATCAATTGACTCAGCGTTTGGATTATTGGAGTTATCGTATGATTAGTTTAGGGTTTACCTTTTTAACCATAGGCATTCTTTGTGGAGCAGTATGGGCTAATGAAGCATGGGGATCTTATTGGAGTTGGGATCCGAAGGAAACTTGGGCATTTATTACTTGGACCATATTCGCGATTTATTTACATACTAGAACAAATAAAAGTTTACAAGGTACGAATTCGGCACTTGTAGCTTCTATAGGATTTTTTATAATTTGGATATGCTATTTTGGGGTCAATCTATTAGGAATAGGTTTACATAGTTATGGTTCATTCACATTAGCATCTAATTGAATAAGCTACATGAAGGATACATAAGAATATCGGCCCATATATAACGAAAGTTTGCTTGTTCGAGTTTTTGTTTTGACAATTCAAAACAAAAACTCGAAATGCATCTCATTACAATTCTAATTCACTTTATTTTTTTGCGTTGTACAGCGAACGATTTAAAAAATTTTAAAATTAAAGAATTATAAGACTTTTTGTCTCATTAATGAAACACTATCCATAAAAGTAATTAGATAGGATAGCTTGTACCCTGTCAACTGATAACGAGAGAACGAAATCAGGATAAATACCAATTCCTATTACGGGTAGAAAGATACAGATTGAAACAAATAGTTCTCGTGGTCCAGAATCCAAAAAATTAGAGTGTGGAACATTGAATAGCTTGTATCCATAGAACATCTGACGTGACATAGATAATAAATAAATAGGAGTTAATATAATTCCAATTGACATTACAAAAGTAATTAGTATTTTTGGCATTAAAAGATATTTTGGACTAGTAATTATTCCAAAAAATACTACTGATTCCGCAACAAAACCACTCATTCCTGGCAATGCAAGAGAAGCCATCGAGAAACTACTGAACATGGTAAATATTTTTGGCATTGGGATAGATATCCCTCCCATTTCGTCGAGATAAACAAGACGTATTCTATCACAACTCGTTCCCGACAAGAAAAAAAGTGCAGCACCAATAAATCCATGAGAGAGTATTTGTAAAATGGCTCCATTGAGTCCCATGTCGGTTATAGAACCAATTCCTATAATTGTAAAACCCATGTGAGATACAGAGGAATAGGCTATTCTCTTTTTTAAATTGCGTTGACCGAGAGAAATTGAAGCTGCATAAATTATTTGCATCGTTCCAACTATTACCAACCAGGGAGAAAATATAGAATGAGCGTGGGGTAATAATTCCATATTGATCCGAATCAATCCATATGCTCCCATTTTTAATAAGATTCCAGCTAGAAGCATACATGTACTGTAATGTGCTTCTCCATGGGTATTTGGTAACCATGTATGTAGGGGTATAATCGGCGATTTGACAGCATAAGCAATAAAGAAACCAAAATATAATATTATTTCCAATGCCACAGGATATGATTGATTAGCTAATCTTTCAAAATCTAATGTTGGTTCATTGGAACCATATAAACCCATACCCAGAACTCCTATTAAGAGAAAAATAGAACCCCCTGCTGTGTACAAAATAAATTTTGTAGCCGAGTAGAGACGTTTTTTTCCTCCCCACATGGATAAAAGTAAGTAAACAGGAATTAATTCTAACTCCCACATGATGAAAAAAAGTAAAAGGTCTCGAGAAGAAAATGGTCCTATTTGACCGCTGTACATTGCTAACATCAGGAAATAGAAAAACCGCGAATTTCGCGTAACTGGCCAAGCCGCTAAAGTAGCCAAAGTAGTAATAAATCCTGTCAGTAAAATAGGTCCTATGGAAAGTCCATCGATTCCCAGTCTCCAGTGAAAATCCAAAATATCGATCCATTTATAATCTTCCTCCAATTGGATTAATGGATCGTCCAATTGGAAATGATAACAGAATGCATAGGTTGTTAGAAGGAGTTCTAATAAACATATACAAAGAGTATACCATCTAAACATCTTATTTCCTCTATGAGGAAATAAGAAAATTGAGGAACCCGCGAATATCGGCAAAACAACAAGTATTGTTAACCAAGGAAAATAACTCGTGATAAAGACAAGATATGTTTTGACCAGAAAAACCCGTGCTCGGAATAATAAATTTTTTCGAGTACGGGCTTTTGTCGGTAAAGAGGAATCAAATGATTCAAGTGGAGTTTTTTGTAACGTATCAATAAGATAGACCCATGCTGCGAGTTGTTTCATGCCATAAATAAACACGGACACTCAAAAAATCTGTTGGGCAGGCGGATTCACATCTCTTACAACCTACACAGTCCTCGGTTCTTGGTGCGGAAGCTATTTGCTTAGCTTTACATCCGTCCCAAGGTATCATTTCCAATACATCTGTAGGGCAGGCTCGTACACATTGAGTACACCCTATACATGTATCATAAATTTTTACTGAATGTGACATTGAATCTATAAATTCCAGTGTTGAGCATAAAAAATTTTCGATCTGGTAAAATAAAATTAGTAGTAAATGAATCATATATTTATATTGTAGACACCAGACGAAGCAGTGGTTTATCAAAATTTTGAGAATCAATATATTTCTAAATCTGTTCATGAGAAAAGTCCAAGAGACTTTGATTTCTCTTTCAACAACCATGATCATGTGAGTTGCACGTGTGAATTCAAATTCACCAACAAATTGGTCAATATTTCAATATATATTCAAAGTATTTATTGAATATGAAAATATTTATTATTCAATAGTAAATTTATTCAATACTATATTAAATTAACATTAAATTAACAATTAAACAATTAATTCGACATTATTAATTATATATAATTATATAATTATATTTATATAATTATATAGTAATAATAATAATAAATGAAATAAGAGAAATAAGATTATAATTAATAATAAGATATTGATTATTATATAAATAAAAATATTTATTTATATAGGATATTAATATAGTAGAATGTCTAGTCTAATTAATATAGTAGAATGTCTAGTCTAATAGTAGGATATCTAATAGATTAATATTCTATGTAATGTTATGTATCTTATGATCATAACTAATTATTCAACAAATTCGATTGATTGATACGAGTTGATTTTCTGTTACGATGGATTGATGAAACAATAGCTAGCCCAATAGCTGCTTCAGCAGCCGCAACGGCTATAACAAAGATTGAGAAAATGTCGCCTTTTAATTGGCGACTATCAAATATATCAGAAAATGTTACGAGATTGATATTAACTGAATTGAGTATAAGCTCAAGACACATAAGTGCTCTAACCATCTTTCGACTTGTGATCAATCCATAGATACCGATAGAGAATAAATAGACACTCAAAAAAAGTACATGCTCGAACATCATTGACTAACTCCTTATCAATCTCGATTCATTTCAATATGAACAACAATTCAACCGATTCGATTGATTAGAATAGAACGATTACAGAACAAAAGAAAGTATTGGCAATAGATAGATTTAATTAAAAATCTTATAAAAACCTTAAACCTTTCCGTTTATTTTATTTATTTATAATTTCTAAATCTTAGAATTAAATTCTAAGTATTTATTATTGACGAGCCATAGTAATTGCACCTATCAAGGAAACTAAAAGAATTATGGAAATGAGTTCAAAGGGAAGATAAAAATCTGTTGATAAATGAATCCCAATTTGTTGAATGTTACTTATTAGATCCTGTTCTATAATTTGGTTTGATCTTGTAGTCCAAATAATTCCGTACCATGAGGTATCTGGGATAATAGTAATTAGTGAAAAAAGAATACTTGTACAAACTAGTGAAGTGACCCCATCCCCAATGGTCCAAAAATAGGAATCATTGGAGTATTCTGAACCATTCATGAACATTACAGCAAATATGATTAAGACATTTATGGCTCCAACATAAATAAGGAGCTGTGCGGCAGCTACAAAATAGGAATTCGATAGAATATATAATAAGGATATACAAACAAGAACCAATCCCAACGAAAAGGCAGAAAAAATGGGACTGGTAAGTAATACTACTCCCAGACCTCCTAATACAAGAACTGATCCAAAAAATACTACAAGAATATCATGTATTGGTCCAGGTAAATCCATTATTAAAATAATAAATTAATAAATAAGTCGAAATATTTCATGACCGTACTGAATGGTCCAGGAAAGGAAAAGGGGTTACCCCATTTTTTCTTGTATATGATACGTTCCTAATTGAATTAAAGTATTTTTATATGGATTAATGTAGATATAGATAAAATTTTCGAGAAAAGAGTAATGGGGATTGTATATTTCGAAATCATCACGAAAAATATATTCTCAGTTTAAATCAAAGAATGCTTCTCAACAATCAATAGTTATTAGTTATTATTTGTAGTTACTGACCAACCAAAATAAAAAAAGCTTGGATCCTTTATATCAAAACAAAATCTTAGTAATTGGTAATCGTTCTTGAATCAAAAGGTTTATCTTTGTCTATTTTGATTTGAGTCGAATTCATAACTGTTTGAATTGTGTAATCTCCAATTATTGACATTGGTAAACGACCCAAAGCAATCTGATTATAATTCAATTCGTGACGATCAGAAGTAGAAAGTTCATATTCTTCAGTCATTGATAAACAGTTTGTTGGACAATACTCGACACAATTACCACAAAATATACAGACCCCAAAATCAATACTATAATTAAGCAATTGTTTTTTTTTAATATCTCTTTCAAATTTCCAATCAACAACGGGTAAATCTATCGGGCATACACGAACACATACTTCACAAGCAATACATTTATCAAATTCAAAGTGGATTCGACCACGGAAACGCTCTGATGTGATCGATTTTTCATAAGGATATTGAATAGTTATAGGTAAACGATTTGTGTGGGATAAGGTAATTACGAAACTTTGACCAATATACCTTGCAGCTCGTATTGTTTGTTGACTATAATTCATGAACCCAGTCACCATAGAGAACATATTGTAAATATCCAGGAAAAAATTGATGTTTCTTTCTCTTGTTTGAAAGAGGTTATGAATCTGGAATATCGTTATCGTATTTTGTTATTTATAGTGAAACAAGTTGGGAAGAAGTTGTCAATAATAGATTTCCTAGAGAAATAGGTAAAAGAAATTTCCATCCAAGATTTAATAGCTGGTCCATTCTCATCCTAGGCAAAGTCCATCTTGTTGTGATAGGAATGAACAGAAACAAATAAGCTTTAGCTAATGTAATAAAGATACCAATTGTCATTCCAAAGACTCCGGCCATTTTATTTACTCCGAAAAGTTCAGGAGTAGATATGTACGGAATAGATAAATTCCACCCACCTAAGTAAAGAACTGTTACAAATAATGAAGAAAGTAATAGATTTAGGTAAGAAGCAATATAAAATAAACCAAATTTGATACCTGAATATTCGGTTTGATAACCTGCTACTAATTCCTCCTCTGCTTCCGGTAAATCAAATGGCAATCTCTCACATTCGGCTAGAGAAGAAATTAGAAAAACAATAAACCCTATAGGTTGACGCCACAGATTCCACCCCCAAAAACCATATTTTGACTGTGCTTCAACTATATCAACTGTACTTGAACTATTAGATAATCATAGTCGATAATAACATCACTGTTCCCATCGCTATTCCAAAACCGTACATGAAACTTTAGCTTCATACGGCTCCTCTATGGCCACAAATAAATGTAAGGACTGGTTCGGCATTATCGCCCTCTTTGGAGGGTAGATCGAATAAAGATACATCGGAGAGTCCCAAATTAGACCAATGGAATTCCGTCCGCTAGAATAAGAAAAAAAAAAGTGCTTCCGAATTGATCTCATCCTTATAATGATAATTTTTCTTTGTTCGGTAATAACTTAATCTTTCAATAAAATACTCGTTATCAATATATATATATATCAATATATATATAATTAGTAGGCATTAGTTAATTAGTAGGCATTAGTTCATGAATCATGATAAGAATTCCGTATGTATATGTATGAATACGGATATAGGAAAGAAAAAATAAATAAGGATCTTTTTTATTTTATTAAAATTTTTATTCATTCATTCGATTATTGCATTCCATTTCTTTTGTTCCTCTTCTGTCTCAGAAGAGAAGAGGGTATTTTATTTAGAAAAATAAAAAAAGGATTAATTCGTTCTTGATAGTCATTTCTTTAATCAGTGAAAAGGAGCATACTCGAGATCGGAATCCTCGGGGGGTACTGCTTGATCATTTCTACCAACTTAAAGCCCTTATTATGATTCGTTTTATGCAGAAATATCTCTTTTTTTGATACCTTACATTATTCCCATTACTAATCCTTTGTGTACCTTGGTGTTCCTAACTGTCCACCGATTTTTGATTGATCCCCGGTATGGTAATACATACAAGACAGTAGTGGAAACTCCATACAGTTGATCTTTTGCACCCGCTTCAAGATATGATAACTAATCAAAGAATCTCAATCTTGGGGTAAACAGTTTATGCTGCTTATGTTTACTTTAACTTTATTCTTGTACATAGGGAATGAGATTTTCTCTTCTTACTGCAAATTTATAAGTTGTTTTGTTTCACTCATATAACTATCCGGTTTAACTCATCGATGAATAAAAAAAAATATCTATTCAATACATTCAACCTCTTTTCTTTATTTATTTATTTCTAGGAGAGAGGTAAAAGTTCATGTTCCAACGAATCACACGTAGAGATATTGATAACACACATAGAGTTAATGGTATTTCATAACTAATAGATTGAGCAGCAGCTCGTAGACCACCTGAAAAAGAATATTTATTATTCGATCCATATCCTGACATAAGAAGCCCAATAGGGGCAATACTTGAAATGGTGATCCATAAAAAAACACCTATACTGATATCACCTAAAACAAGGCGGTTCCCAAAAGGAATTACTAAATAACTTAGTAGAATTGATATGACCGCTATAGACGGTCCGACACTAAATAAACGAATATCTCCTCTAGATGGGAGTAAGTCCTCCTTAAAAAGTAATTTAGTCCCATCTGCTAGAGCTTGAAGAATTCCCAACGGACCAGCATATTCAGGCCCAATACGTTGTTGTATCGTTGCGGATATTTCTCTTTCTAACCACACAATTACTAGTACCCCTATTATGATTCCAAATATAAGGGTAAAAATGGATACAAACATCCATATGAGTCCATAGATTTCTTTTATGGATTCCGATGTAGAAAAAGAATTGATAGCTTGTACTTCTGTCGTATCAATTATCATTTCAACGATCAACTTCTCCCATAATGATATCTATACTACCTAGTATCGTCATGATATCAGCCAATTTCATTCTTTTAACTAGCTGAGGAAGAATTTGCAAATTGATGAAACCGGGTGGACGAATTTTCCATCTCCAGGGGAAAACGCTATTATCTCCTATCAAATAAATTCCTAATTCTCCTTTGGGGGCTTCCACTCTGACATAAAGTTCTTGTTTCGACAATTCAAAATTGGGTGAAGGTTTTTTACTAATAAATCTATATTCAAAATTATTCCATTCGGAATTTTTTGCTCTATCAAAGCGTCGTACTTCTAAATTCTCATAGGGACCCCCAGGAATTCCTTCTAGAGCCTGTTGAATAATTTTTATGGATTCCCCCATTTCACCCATTCGTACTAAATAACGAGCTAATGAATCTCCTTCTTTTTGCCATTGGACTTCCCAATCGAATTCATTGTAACACTCATAATGATCAACCTTACGAAGATCCCATTGGATTCCAGAAGCTCGTAACATTGGTCCTGATAAACCCCAATTTATTGCTTCCTCTCCACCAATAATGCCCACTCTTTCAACTCGTTCCAAAAAAATAGGATTCCGTGTAATGAGTTTTTGATATTCAACAACTCCTGTTAAAGAATAATCGCAGAAATCCAAACATTTATCTATCCAGCCATGAGGTAGATCAGCAGCTACTCCTCCGATGCGGAAATAATTATGCATCATTCGCATACCTGTGGCGGCTTCGAATAGATCATATAACAATTCTCTCTCTCTGAAAATATAGAAAAAAGGAGTCTGTGCACCGATATCTGCCATAAAAGGTCCAAGCCATAACAAATGAGAAGCTATACGGCTCAGTTCTAGCATAATTACTCTTATATAACTGGCTCTCTGAGGTACTTGAACATTTTCCAATTGTTCTGGTGCATTTACCGTTATTGCCTCTGTGAACATAGTAGCTAAATAATCCCAACGTGTTACATAAGGGAGATATTGTATAATTGTTCGGTTTTCTGCTATTTTTTCCATCCCTCTGTGTAAATATCCCAATATGGGTTCACAGTCAATAACATCTTCACCATCGAGAGTAACGATCAGTCGAAGAACACCATGCATTGATGGGTGGTGAGGACCCATATTAACTATCATAAGATCTTTTCTTGTAGCCGGTACAGTCATATTTTTTTCTTCCTTAATTCATTATTCCACGAATTCCTCAAAACTAAGTTCATCAAAATGAAAAATCTAATAAAATCTAATAAAATAAATATAAAAAAAAATTCAAACGATTAAATTAACGATTTTTTGGCTCCCGAATATCCAACTGACTCATTAATTTCTTATAACGGACTCTATTTTTCTTTGACAAATAAGCCAAGAGCCGTTGACGTTTTCCCAGAATTATTCGTAGACCTCTTTGCGATAAAAAATCTCTTTTGTGCAATTCCAAATGTGAAGAAAGTCTACGTATCTTACTGGTGAAACTGAATACTTGAAATTCAACAGAACCCTTGTTTTCTTCTTTTTCTTCTTGTGAAATGACTGAGATGAATGAATTTTTGACCATAAAAAAATTTTTCTATCTTTTTTTTTTCTTTCCCATGAATTTTACTTTACCGAATCGATCAGGAAAAATAAAAATAATAATTATTATGCCAGTTATTTTAATCTAGTACACACAAAAATTTGGATTTTTTCCTATTTTTTTTTTTTTATTTTATCCAAATCAAATTGAAAATTTGATTTGGATAGAAAAGAAAGGGAAAATACATTTCTGCATTCATGTACCAGAATGTAATACAGCGTATACGTATATCTTTCAGCTTTCATCTACCGAAAATATCACACGACATATAGGAAATATACTATTAACAAATTCTGAATCGTGGATACATATATATCCTTGACATACTGAAACGACTGCCGTTATTGGTATTAAACCAATAGCGATTCATACAAGCTAAATCTTCTAATCGGTAATTGGGCCAAAGAAACAATTTGCATTTAATGAATTTATTTGTATCTGTATTAGTATTAAAATACTTGTCCTCATTCAAAAATTTTCCAGAATTTCTTATGTTGTTTTCATTGCAAAATACTAGATTTCTATCCACAAAATTCCAATTACGAGAATTAAAACAAATTAGAATTCTCAATTCTCTACGGCGTCTAGGAGATAGAATATTTTCAGGAACAAGGGAATCATAATGACTTTTGTCCCCAGCCACAAGCATATTGCCGTGTCTTGCAATGGGTTTATCAAAATTCTCCTTATCAACATATCTTTTTTTTATGCATTTTCTCTTAGTTTGGTGCTTAATTTTATCGATCAATGAAATACCTAATGTTTGATATATAATAAATCTTCCATCCCTTTTTATAGATAAACGAATCGGTTCGATAATCAATATTCCCTTTTTTATCAATTCTGTAAGAGCTAGATCCTTCTGAATTAGCATTACATCCAGATGCATCTCTCCTCTTTGAATCGAGGATATAGCAATTTTCCTTGGATTTATCAGTCTAAGTAGGAGACAATATACCTTAATATTATTGATCATTCTTTGATTCAAGGAGTCATCCCATCTTAATTGAAAAAGGAAATATTTTTTCAGGAAGAAATCTAGTTCTGCTTCCTTCTTTTTCTTGGATTGTTTTTTCTTTTTACCTTTTTTAAGGTCTGATCTCGCGTAATTGTCTTCAACATTTTTTTTTTTGTTTTGTTTTCGTAGATCTGATCCAAGATTTTCTTGTCCCTGTTGTTCGTTTTTTTCTTGGTTGGAATTTTCTAATTTAAGATCATCTTGTTGATTAGATGATATCTGAAGATTTTTTTTTTTATTTTGATTTATGTTTATGCTTTTATTTTGACTAATATTTTCATAGAAATAAAAATGAAAATGAAAAAGAAGTAATTTGATTGGTATGTTCCATGGTTTAATCTTATATGCATCAAAAAGTGGCACAAATTCCGGGAAAAACCAAGGTTCTAGATTTGATATGGTACGATAAACCTTTTCTTGATTCATTCCCATCCAATCAAAAAAGTGTTTTTTTTGATTGGATGGTTTAATTCCTTGATGAATTGTAGGAGAAAAAATATCTTTTTTTTTCAATTTTTTGATAATTTTGTTTTCAGTCTGAGTATTTTTCTCAATTTTGGTACTGATATGCGTATTGGTCCAGGTCTCGATGTTGATATTTTTTCTAAGACAAAAATGGAGAATTCTACAACCAAAATATTTTCTATCCAGATTTTTATGTGTAGCAATAATATATTCCTTTTCTAGATAATTACTAATAGCTATACTTACCAATACATAAAATGATTCGGGTTTCAGTGTATTGAAATTGTATGGAATTTCTTGGTCTCCTTTTACTTGTAATGTTGATTCATAAATATATGAGTCCTTCCTATTCCCATAATTCATATATTTATGTGATAAAAGATCATATCTGTAGTGTTTTTTAAATTTTTCTTTTTGTTGACTCGTCAATGAATCCACTGCCACTGCATAGTAATTTTGTTTCATGTAATGAATTAATTGGTCTTTTTCTTTTTTATGTGAATCAAATTTCATTGATTTTTTATTTTGAATCGTAGGACGTTGATTGATTCTATTTCGCCATTTTTGCGGTACTAATCGAGACCATTTTGTCTGAGATAAATTGTATTGATAATGGCCCTTTAACCAGTTTTTCCATTCATTCATTCCAAACTTATGAATCTTCTTTTGCTTTGATTTGGAATCAAATATTCCTCGTGTCATACAATAATCTTTGATTTTATCCTTAATAAAAGGATGGGTCTTGGGATATTTAAGTGCAGATCTCAAGTGATACTTGTTAAGTAATTGGGTTTGTGATAATTTGTAAAATACATATGCTTGGGACAAGGAGGATAAGTCATAAAAAATATATATATTTGAATTATTATTACTGATATTAGTATTAGAAAACGATTTTTTTATAGTCGAAATAAAGTTCATTGTATTTTGATCTGTTTCATTAATTCCTTCTTGATTTGTTTTATCGTTGTAAATCGATTTTGTGATAATTTTTTTTGTTGATTCAAAGAAAAGTTGTGCATTGATCCTAAAAATGGTGATCATACGTAGAAAGATATCTATGTATATTTTTTCAATGAATGATTTCATAAAAAATTTTAATTTACGTATAAATCGGATCTTTTTTCTTTTAAATATCTGCAAAATATCTTTCTGTGATTCCGATTTTTTATCATCACAAGTTAGAACTCTTTTTTTCTTGTCTTTTGTTTTTGTGATTCGTTCTAGTTTTATTTGATTCCTGATTGTGACTGTCCTATCAGCAAGATCCTTTATTTTTTTTTCTATGAGTGAATAATTTGCCCAATTCATGGATCGAATTCGAATGGTCGATTCGCGAATAATCTTATTTTTTATTTTAGAATCTCTTACATTTTCATTCGGTTCATATACTTTTACCTTCCTCAATTCAAATAAGGAAATGGGGTTTACTTTTTCAAGTTCCTTCATTTTTTCTTTTATAACTAGAACTATTTTGATAACCCATCCTTTTTTTTCTTTTAAAACTTTTAGAACGAAAAAAAATTTCTTTTTTACTTTTCTAATTCTTTTTTGGAGTTCTTTATAAATGGGTTCAAAAAAAGAAGGTCGTTTTCGGGGAGAACCAAAAGGAACTTCTGCTTCCATTCCCCAAATTGTTAAAAAGCAAAAATTTTCTTTTTTTCCTTTTTTTCTCATTGGATCTCTATGATGAGATCGTATTTCAGATCTTCGCCAAGGTTTAAGACAGAAAGGAAATAGAATCTTTATCTGAATACCGTCTGTTAACCAATCTTTGGGAAATTCTGTTTCCGATAATTGAACACCATTATAGGTGCATTTAACATGCATTTCTCTCTTCCATTCCTTCAAATCTTCATACCACTCGGGGAATTGGAATAATAACATACGGCCAATATTTTTAGCTATTATCAATGAGGGCAATATAATGTGTTTTCTAAGAAAGGATTGGGTTACTAACATCGAACCTCTTATTGGTTGAGCAAATATAATGCTATCCCAAGTTTCTGATATTGCTATCCGTTCATTTTCCTCTTTTTTCTCCTTTTCTTTTGTCTCTTCCTCCTCAAAATCGGAAATTTTCAATTCCGGTTCTCTCTCGACCGAATTCCTAAAAATGAGATTCATCATTTCAGAGATATAAAAAGAAGAAAAAAAAAATGTTTTGTCTATTCGATTTAAAAAAAGCGGGGAATGCACATTTGCTTGAAACATTTCCCAAGTAACTGTTTTACGTCTTTGAGTACGCATGGATCCCTTTATTATATCCCGACGAAAATCCGATTGTTGCGAGTAGCGTATCAAAGCCACCTCTTCCGCTTGATCACTATTACTAGTATTATTCGTATTAGTAATAGAATTAGTATTCTGCTCGTTATCAGTATAAATTACCACACGTTTGGCTTTTCTTGAACGAATTTCATGATCTTCCGTCGATTTTTCCTCATTTTCTTCCTCCTGTTCTTCCAGAACATTGGTCAATTTATATGACCATCGAGAAACCTTTTTACTGATTTCTTCTATTCCAATAGATTTATTTCTAGTTGTTCTTTGATCATTTGGATCAGTTGTAATTACATCGAATACAAATTTCAAAAATTTTGCTTGACTTTCTGAATCAATTTTTATTTGTTCTGTCAATAAAGAACAGTTTTTAAAACAAAAATTGGGTGTGAATTCAAAAGAAAATGAGGTTAAGGAATTACCAATATAATTAAAAAATGATTTACCACCATCAAGCAAATTCTTTTGATGTTCAAATTCTCGGAAATTATTAGGAAGTAGCCCATGGATCTTATTTATCCAAAGACTTTTTATGTAATCTTCCATATAAGGGAATAAATCATTCATGA